ATATTGTTTCCCTATATCTCAATTGGTCAAATTCGAAGCACATATCTCCTTTCGATGAATGCCCGGAAGAATTTAAATAATGAATATGAATATTATTCATATTTTGAGACGAAAGAACTCCTTTTCTATCATTATATCAAAATATCTTATATTTCGAAAAAATTTAACTGACTATGAGTAGTCAGGGATAGAATAATTGAGGGAAATTTCTGAAGAATATTGTGAAAAATGAGTGTCAAAAAACGACATAAATTGGCTAGTTATCATTATAAGAGATCCAATTTTTTGGTCATTAAGGAGCACAAAAAGTATAAAAAGAAGCTTCTAAAAAATTACAAGATATGATCTATCTGAATCTAAAGTCTCAATTCCAACAAGTAAAAAAGGGGGGAATTTCCTTATTTCGAAATGGTTGATTATGAGATATTTCGATTTGTTTCTGATTTTTTATTGAATTGAGTTGTGTATATTTCGATACATATAAAAGATCCCCAAAAGAGTTTTATTTTATACTTGTTGCATATATGTCTGCTTTGACTCGAATGAATGTTCTGAAGAAACCTCAATTAAGTTATGTTATAGAAAAAGGGGATTCTTGCGTTTTTACCCTCCTGCTGAGAAAGCATTGATTTCTTGGCTCATTTCTTAAAATACTTCAATTGGTACACGCAAGAAATAGGCCAATTCAGCAGCTTTTTGTTCCATTTCCCGTGGAGTAAAATTCTCATCAGTACGAGTCAATGGAATGGCTCCCTGGCCTCTGATATCCATATAAAGGACACGACGAGCATAAATACCCTCTTTAACTTCTATTCTGACGGACTGAATATCTTTTATAAGAAATCGGAGGAAGACCCGACGATTTTTTCCAGGAAATCCCCACCGAAAGATACACACTATTCCGTCTTTTCTATCAAATCGATCATAACCACTACCTACATTCCACGAAATTGTGCACCACAAATAGGAGCTAATAAAAAGACCCGCGATCCCATAGAAAGACATCACAATTCCTTGTGGAAAAAAAACTATTTCCTGAGACGGAAATAAAGATATCAAATTTCTACCAAGATAACTGGAGGTTCCAACCAACAAGAATCCTAATGAACCTAAAAAAAGGATAACAGCCCAGCAGAAATTACTTGTTTTTCGAGCCCCCGTTATAGGTTCTATCCATATATGTTCTGATCGACAACTCATACTTGATCCGGTTGCGTTTTTTGGAATTGAGAGAATACCCCAAATGAATTTGACTTTAGTCCTTTTGTTTCCGAAGTAACTCGCATCAACTAGCACTAGTTTGATGTGAACCTTTAGGAGTAATTCATTAAATTGGTTAGATCTAAACTAATAACATACCCTTCGTATGATCTCACTAAAGATAGCCACATACATATAGATAGACCAACTTTACAGTTCAGCCATCCGTCAATTCGGGTCTATTTGAAAATAGCTAGAATACATTTACCCCTAATACCATTTTCTGCAGACATAAGAGTTTTTCGGCGGAAGCCGCTTATACCATATTTTGCTAAATGGATATCTGTGTTATGATACAAGCGTCAGTTTTGAAAAAAAAAAATAGATGAGATTTTGTCCCATCGGCTCTAAACAATCTTGTTTTTTTGAACATGAAGAAATAAAGAAGCCATTGCGATTGCCGGAAAGACTAGGCCTACTAAAGGCACCAAAACAGAGGGAAAGTTAAGAGTTGTCATAGAATGGGTACCTCGATTTACTATTTGTACCTTTTATTATTATTTATATTTTATATTTATTATTTATAATATAAAGATATCTTATTATATATAAAGATATCTTATTATAATTTGATAATTAGAAATTGGAATTATTATTACTTAATATCTATTAAGTATAGATCTAATTTCTACATGAAAGATTTGAAAGGATATGGATGAGATATTATTATTATTCTTTTCTTCATTTTTTGCTCTTGTCTTCGAATTTCATTTACTAAGCAAAAAGTTTCTTAAAAATTAATTATATTTATATTGAAGGGTTTGTTAGAATCCCATCCAGCAGGAGCAGGGATTCTTAGTCAAAATAGGATTATCGTAAGATATAGAAAGATAAAAAATTCTATATTTTGTAGATTTTAATTATATATGACGAGAAGAGGATATTTTTTTTATTTGCCTAATTTCACGAAAAAAAGAATTTAATCTTTTATCTTGTTGATAGAGGCGTCTTGATCAATAATCAGGAATATAGAAAGAGGGGCGGATTTTCTGTGACTTTTGATTCTTTATACGATTAGATCTTATGTCAACAAAGAAAACCCCATTCGTCTAATTTTGACTTGGATTCTGATAAACTAATTACTTGTTTGCTCAAAATAATTGAACTTAATGTTCTAATTTTGATTCAAAGGAAAGAAAGTATGGAGTTGAAATAACTCACTCAGAACGCTTTTTAAAGGATTACGTGGTACGATTAGATCGAATAAGCCCTTCTGGAATAAATACTCAGCCGCTTGTGA